CAGTAATAGGTAGGGATGACAGGATTTGAACCCGTGACATTTTGTACCCAAAACAAACGCGCTACCAAGCTGCGCCACATCCCTTCAATTGTTCTACAGTGTCATTGTAGAGAATTCCTGTCTTGTTTTCCACATTGTTATTTCCTCCATTGATATACACAATTTTTCTACCCATTTCGTCTTTTTGGTCTTATTTAACATATAATAGTAGTAAAAGACTTATATACATATGAAATACCGAACCCGTCGTAAAAATATAATATAAAAAAATGAGTATTTTTCGGAAATGCTCGATAAGAAGGGGATGTATTTTTTCTGTTTTAAGAAAAGAAAAATCTGATTTACCAGATCATTGTATAATTCAATTTGAATTAGGTTGAATTAGGGATTCTGTATACAACTATAATTGGTTCTTAACTACATAGGCATTTGATCATATATGCATTATCTTTATGTATTACAATAAATAAAAGAAGGAGGGTTTTTAATGCGAGATCTAAAAACATATCTCTCCGTGGCACCAGTACTAAGTACGCTATGGTTCGGGGCTTTAGCAGGTCTATTGATAGAGATTAATCGTTTTTTCCCGGATGCGTTGACATTCCCCTTTTTTTCATTCTAGTTTTTGACATGGAAAGGAATGAAGAAGATTAAAGATATAATCAAATATCTGTGACTAAGCCCCTCCCCCTCTTTTCTCTTTTTTCCCTTTGTTAGAAAAAGGGAGGAAAGAGAAAGAATAAAAACAGATTCTACGTCTGTGAGACCCAGACTAAAGTTTGAATTAAATGAATATAGGAATGGGGGTAGAATAGAAAATGTGGGTCTAGGGCAAGAGTATTATACAAGATACTTAAATCAAATATTCTACTTCGATTTGAAATAGAGTTTAGAAATTATTGTATTACTTATTATTTACATTTACTACGACTTTAATTACTTTATTGATATTGATCTTTTAGAATTGGATTTCAAGTTAGTAACTTCTATTTTTTTCCTTCCTTTCTTCTTCGTTTCAAATTGAAAATAGAAGAGTTGAGTAAATAAAAAATCCAAAGGAGGTTCATGGCCAAGCGTAAAGATGTCCGAGTAACGGTGATTTTGGAATGTACCAGTTGTGTCCGAAACGGTGCTAATAAGATATCAACGGGCATCTCCAGATATATTACTCAAAAGAACCGGCAGAATACGCCTAATCGATTAGAATTGAGAAAATTCTGTCGCTATTGTTACAAACATACCCTTCATGGGGAGATAAAGAAATAGAGTACCCCTGTTACCCTTTCAAGGAAGTGGAAAAAATGACATTATATATAACATATTTAAATATAAAAAAAACAAATCCTATTTTGGGTAGATTCTAAATTAAAATGAATTAGAATTAATAAATAGGATTTTCGGGATAAGGAATAAACAAACAAACCATGGATAAATCCAAGCGACCTTTTCTTAAATCCAAGCGATCTTTTCGTAAGCGTTTGCCCCCGATTCAATCGGGGGATCGAATTGATTATAGAAACATGAGTTTAATTAGTCGATTTATTAGTGAACAGGGAAAAATATTATCTAGACGGGTGAATAGATTGACCTTGAAACAACAACGATTAATTACTATTGCTATAAAACAAGCTCGTATTTTATCTTTGTTACCTTTTCTTAATAATGAGAAACAATTTGAAAGAACCGAGTCGGCCGCTAGAACTACTGGTCTTAGAACCAGCAATAACTAGCCTTACTCTTTCTTCACTTGAATCATAATTCCAATCCGAACTCAAAGGCGGATTGGTGTATTTTTGTTCGAAAAATCCGAGAATCCAGATTTGATTATCGTGTCGTAAGAAAAAAAACAAATCGGAAAAGAAGAAATCTTTTTTTTTATTGAACGTGTTTATTCGTTTTGAATATTTTAGTATATTTTCTCATAGTAATTTCGATTCTATCCTCCCGGAGTCCATTCTCCGGGGAACTCCATTTAAATTATTCCGGTCGGTTCTTTCCAATCTACTTCTATTCTGATCTCATTGGAAATCATATAAAGACAATTCCTATTGGATATAGCTATTTGTGCAAGTATTTTACGATTAAGAAGCAACTGTTTCTTGTACAAATCATTTACGAATCTACTATAACTATAGGATACTCCCCTTTCGCGAATTACTGCGTTTATTCGAGTGATCCACAACCGACGAAAATTTCTCTTTTGCCTATCCCTATCCCGATGAGCTGAAACCAAAGCTCTTATTTTCTGTTGAGTAATAGTTCGAGTAAGTCTTGAATGAGCCCCTCGAAAGCTTGATGCAAATAAACGAATTTTTGTTCTACGTCTCCGAGCTACATATCCCCGTTTAATTCTAGTCATTGAATAAATGAAACTTTGACGAATAACTAATGGATTTCCTCTCTTTCAGTTATTCTTTTCCCCTTTCCTAGTCTATTAATAACAAACCTGATTTTTCCAATGTATAAAATAAAAATTCCAATGGCTTTGGCTACTATAACCTTCCCGACCACGATTTTTTTTTAGATATTTCACTGCGAAATAAGAAATTGTTTTCTGATAGGTGTCAAAAATATAGTAAATAAAAAATGGATAAAGAAATAGTGGGTTCCATCGTTTCTATGGTTACTTCTCAAACGGTGAGGTCTTTTCTATACACCGGAGCCTTTCCTTTATTTAATATTTAATCAATGTTATTTAACTTGTATAGTTCACACTCTTTGGCTTGGCTCTACCCCTGAATTATCCAGTAATAGGTCTTTCACAATGAGATCTATCTATACAGTAACGGTATTTAATTATGAAAGTTAGCTGAGTAGCTGACCCTGTTAGTCCGTTCTTGCCAGAGTGGGGTTTAATCTTTATGTTTTTTAAATAAGATTTCCTCCGCTTAATGGATAACTATTTGCTACCAATGGAGAATTGCCTCTCATCTTAAATTGAGGTGATTGTATTTGCACCAATGGAAACCATAAATTTCATACATAATAAAGAGATATGATAGATTTTCTTATTTTTAGATAGTGAATGAAGTTCCTTCTTCCATTCTATCCTATTCACCGTATTGATCATTGATACTGGAAAGTCATTTTCTTGCTTTTGTGCCAGCTCATGATCTAAACGAGTCGCACATACACCCTAGTACATGTTCCTCGGCGCTGAGGGCATCCCCCAAGAGCGGGGGATTTCGTGACATTTCTGATTGGCTGTCTTGTATTTCTAATAAGTTGTTTAATAGTTGGCATGTTGAGTCGTATACATAATGAATGGGCTGGTTTAGATTGATCCTAACCGGATGATTTGATTCTGAATTACTTCCATTTAATAGAATATTAAACTCGGAGATAAAATCTCAAATCATGAATTTGCGCGAAATCTATGTTATATTAGTTTCATTCAACCGCTACAAGATCAACAATTCCATAAGCTTGAGCTTCTGTTGCTGACATAAAAACATCTCTTTCCATATCTTCGGATACAACCCATAATGGTTTGCCCGTTCTTTGTACATAAACCCTTGTGAGGGTTTCACGCAGTTTCAGCAGTTCTTCCGCTTCCAGGATAAATTCTCCCGTTTGTGCCTCATAAAATGAACTAGCAGGTTGATGGATCATTACCCTGATGATCATAGGTTCTTCTATCTCGCATGATGAAGCGAAGAGAAAAGAAAGATATAAAATAATATAAATAAAAAGTAAGAAAAAAAGATAGAATTGAACAACCGTACGGGCATCGTTTGTGCATACGGCTCTACAATAAAATTGACCTTTACCCTCCACTGAAGAAACAGAAAAATAGAATATATCAGACCCTACAGATAGGTAAAGGATCAAAATGCCATCCTTCCTTTCAGGAATTCCAAAATACTATGATGGCTCCGTTGCTGTATATATTTATTTTTTTTGTTTGTGATTCAGCAATCCCAAAGTTTCTTTTTGATTCGATCAAAATCTTGTTTTTTTTTCGCGCTCTTTCATCTTGTTAAGAGCCATCTGGTCTGAAAACAAAAAAGTTTGTGACGCTGAACTGTACTCCCGATAGATAAGAGAAAATCGGAATACCTTTTATCTCATAATACTCTCTCGATACATAATCTAAATCTAATGTTTTAGAAAAACAATACAAAAAATTTATCATATCGAATTCGAAGTGCCATGCTATTATTACTTAATATTCATATGGCGAAGGCATAGTCTTCTTTTTTCTTTCAAATAAAAACCTCATTGGCGCCAAGCGTGAGGGAATGCTAGACGTTTGGTAATTTCTCCTCCGACCAGAATAAAAGATCCCATTGAAGCGGCTAATCCCATGCATATTGTATGAACATCTGGTCGCACAAATTGCATAGTATCATAAATAGCTACTCCAGGTATTACCCATCCCCCGGGGGAGTTTATAAACAAATACAGATCCTTGGTATCATCCTCAATACTAAGATATACCATAAGACCAATAAGTTGATTCGAGATCTCGCTATCAACCTCTTGGCCTAAAAAAAGTAATCTTTCTCGATAAAGTCGGTTGATTTGGGTAAAATTGTATCCCTTAGGAACCGTACATGCACCTTTTAATGCATACGGTTCAAAAAAAATTGCGAAAAAAAAGAATCAATGTATAGATTCCAGTCCTCTTTCTTTTTTATAGCCTATTTTTCTGACTTCTAATGAAAGGGCTTTTTCTTCGATTTTTAAGTTTTAACTCCTTTCTCTTATAATAAAAAAAGTCACTAAACCTCTCGAATTAACTTCTCATTGATGTATTCTTTCATCGAGATTCAATGCAAATCACGATGGTATTTTCTTGTTCCTGAATGGGTCTCTTTCATCTTTTTAGGTTTATGCTCTACTCCGGGTAAAGATCTGCTCCATTTTGATTTGCACATATAGGACAAATGCTCCTTTACCATTTCTTTTTGTTATTACTTTCTTTTTTTTTTCAATTCATTTCATAGCTTCCACCAAGTATTTATTAACAGTTTGAGATCATCTCGCTTAACAAATAG